TGTTTACGGATTTTTGAGTAGAATATGGTTGTGAAGTGTATAAGAAAAGAAGGTTTGTATGGCTTAAACATGTGTGGAGATATCTATAATATCTGTCTTTCTTCTCTTTTATTGTTTTATTGTCGTTCTATGGTCTATTCGGGGCAACACAGGTTGTGCTCTCCGAAAACATAATTTCAATTTTCTAGTCAATTCAAAATTCAAATTGAAGTATGATACTTTTCTGATATCTGATAATTCTATATCGGGAACATATATAAATAATATATATCCGTCTAACAATTTATCTTGGGGGGTTTACATATACTCATAATTGTTGTTATAATTATTATTAATAATTAAAATTGAGAAGGATTTTTTGATTGAAAAAATCCATACTGATTAGTTATATATCATATATCAAGTTGTATTTTCTTATGTCATTAGGAAACCAAAATTTGGAGATTCAAATCCAAGAATCATTCATGCATTCTAAGTCAATAGTTAATGGGTCTTATTTTCAGAAAGTTGAATTTTGTATTTTGCGACTGAAAATCCACATTTGATTTTTCAATAGAAAGGTAAGAGAAAGTTTTGAACATTATGAATTTTGAGATAGACTCAATCGAAATTGAAAGGATGAATCAAACCCAATCAAAAGGGAAGAAGGATTCGGATTTCTTTGACTTTTAGGAAAAATTAAGGAAAACAGAACTCAAGGTGCAAGTACAATAAAAAAGAAGTTCAGTAATCCGGGAAAGTTTTCATCTATTTTGTATTTGTAGCATTTTGGCGACATGGCCGAGTGGTAAGGCAGAGGACTGCAAATCCTTTTTTCCCCAGTTCAAATCCGGGTGTCGCCTGATCAACCAAAAACTTGAAATCTCTTTTTTTCTTCTGTTGATATAACCCGCCGAACGATTCGCCAGCAGAAGCAGAGAAAGCAGACTGTTGATACTTGTTTGATTCTAAACACCTGGTCTGGGTGTTTTTCTCAAAAATGGTAAATATCCTTGCATTGCATATTTAGGCTTAGCTTTCAAGTAAATATTCGAATGCTAGCGGGGCTATCAAGACTTCGCAATTACCTTCTACTACAAATCCAAATTTGATATTATTAATCCATTGTATAATGACTGGACCTTGGATTAGATTGGAGAGCCCGATAGGAAATCGAAATAGTTGTGGAAGGGGGCGGAAGATACTTTATTATATACGAGGAACTCACGAAAATATCTCAGTGCTCAAGCATCCAATCAATTGAAATGAGGGTCAACAAAAAAAGAATAGGACCTATTATTCCTACATGTTCCATTAGTAACATTCCCTTGAGATGTTACTGCGGATTTTGCTTGGGTTTAATCTTTCCCGATTATAAATCATAGAGGAATTTCTTATAAAATGGGCGAATTTATTGGATTGGTTTATTAATAGTCTTCGTTCTTTTTGACTCTGCGCCATTGATTCTACTATTATTAGTGAGGAATAATGGAATAATTCCTTTATATTTATAGAGATAGGGGACATAATTCATATGGATATAGTAAGTCTTGCTTGGGCTGCTTTAATGGTAGTCTTTACTTTTTCCCTTTCACTCGTAGTGTGGGGAAGGAGTGGACTCTAGGGGTCCTACTAATTGAGTTAAGGAAGCAAACTGGATCAATATCAATTGCTTTCTAGATGGTTCTGCAACACGTTTGGAACAAAATAAAAATATCTTCATTTTGAAATTCCATTGGACTCGACTGGAGTAATGTATTATAGGAATCATCCTCTTTCAATCAAAGAGCTATTTCAACGATTCCCATGTTTGTAGTTCGAAAGGAAGAGGATCCCAGGAAATTTATTCGAACCTAATTCTTCCTAAATTTTCTATTCCAATCAATGGCCTCTTCCTAGGTGATACTGAGGAGGGCCGGACCCTTTTTTTATTTATTTCTCTCTTTACTGTTCAAAGAAGAAGTGGTTTTGTTAAGTGTATACGCACTTTGTATGAGAAAGAAAGGATATAAACATAGTGGTTGTCTAACGAGATACTATGTAGAATAAGATCGTCAGGTGAGTCACATATTGCGCATTTACCGCTTTCAAATTTTTGAAATTGGATTTAGACTTTATCGACTTATTTCATATCATGGTTCAGGCGTTAAAAATCAGTGAGGTTTACTCTTCCTTTTCGATGCCCGTGGAACTACTGTCAATGGTTTACTTCTTGGGAATGTTAAAAAAACAAGATTACTACGTGATTTTTTGAATATGCCTATATCTATCGCTTTTGCTTCATTGATTTGATTCTCTCAATAGATACCGAGATTCATATTGGAAATCAAAAATATAGTAATTCAAACTATAAGACATAGGAGTAATTCAGATTGATCAGAACAAATAGATATAGCAAATAAATGGAATTGGATGCTATGTCAATCCCATATATGGAATTGATATTCACATATATCAAGATAATATTGTAGATTGATATATAGATCCGTATCAAATGCAGCCTCTATCTTTATTTTATTCCAGGGGGGCAGCAACAATCTAACTAATAAAGAGTATGGTAGAAAGAAATAGATGAATCTTTCTACCATACTATCTATCTATTAGAATACTGCCGATTCTAGTCCACTCATTTCATTTAAGACATGAAATTGGAATCTTTTTCATTTTATTTCGTCAATTTTGGCTAAGAACTCAGAAGTCAAGTTTCATTCAAATTAGTTAATAATTAATCGTTTTGACTGACTGTTTTTACATAAATGATAAGTAGAAAAGCGGTAGGAACTAGAATAAATAGTGCAGTAGCAATAAATGCAAGAATATTTACTTCCATAATCTCAGCGGTTTTTTACTTCGCAATAACTCGGGATTTAATCCCATAGAGATGATAAATCTTTGGCCTGTAAATTCAATGAATGAATATTACCTCTCGATGATCTTGAATCAGATCAATATCATGAATAACAATATCTGAACTATCAAATCAATTCGTCGTCGAGAATTGAATAGTATAACATAGGAAGTTCTTTTATCCATACCGACCCAAACTTGGATTGCTGACCCAATCCAAAATTCCTTTATTTCTTTTTTATTTATCATTTTTTATTATCTGTTCTTTTTTTCTCTCTAACCTATCTAGTTCCTTCTTGTACAATCATCTGATGAAGTCTCATCAAATAGCTCTTCCACTTCCAGTGGTCACATAGTTACAAACCCAAACAAACAATAAAAGCTAAATGGAAAAAGAAAGGAGTTTAGAACGAAACTATTTTTGACTTGGAAGACAAAGAAGTGTGATAAAGATGAGACCGTATAAAATGAATATTCATCAAATTTACTATTTTCTGATTTGTTCTTTCGTCGATGGGGCCTTAAAACAAAATGAAAAATAGGAAAAATGATTCATTCGCCTTTCTAAGAGGAGTAGGATCTTTGGTTGATCTGTCCTTCCCCCTCCTTTCTTCGTAGATTATTAGCCCCGCAAAAGCTCAGTGTGCAATTTGCATGAAATCTATTTTTCAACTTCAAACTAGTAAGTCAGGTTCCCTAAATCCGTAGCCAGAAAAATTAATTGTTTTTTTTTGTTTTTTCTGGAAAGTATTTTCTTATATTCAATTTTGTATTGGACAAGAAAGGAATTCCCTTTGCGTATGCGCGCCTCAAAAAAGTATAGTACTCGATTCCATTACATGCCTCGGGGGCAATCGAAAAAGCCAGCATTTCTTGGAATACTGACTATAATGCTACCAATAATTGTACTAATCCAACCGCATATGTCTTTCTCCTACCAAAAAGGAAAGAAAAAAGAAATAAGGATTTCCCCTTTGCTTTGACAATGGAATTCTTCCCCCGGTCCCCTTCATAAAAAGGGAGAGATTTTTTGATATATTTATTGGATCCGTCGGGACTGACGGGGCTCGAACCCGCAGCTTCCGCCTTGACAGGGCGGTGCTCTGACCAATTGAACTACAATCCCAGGGAAATACGGGATCTAGCAGAAAATTTGATTCTTTTTTATCTCCGGATCGGGTATTTCTGAAGTACAAAGGGGGTTATATCATCTCATGGCGAATTATTGGGCCGAGCTGGATTTGAACCAGCGTAGACATATTGCCAACGAATTTACAGTCCGTCCCCATTAACCGCTCGGGCATCGACCCAGGAAGAATCAATTTTCGACTTATTGGTAATCCATGCTCAACTTCCTTTCGTAGTACCCTACCCCCAGGGGAATTCGAATCCCCGCTGCCTCCTTGAAAGAGAGATGTCCTAAACCACTAGACGATGGGGGCCTGCTTGACCAACGGCCATCATACTATGATCATAGTATGATCAGTTTTTTGAAATTGTCAATATAATCGAATGATTCTATCCGAGGGATCTTTCCCCCTTTCAGAATTGCATAGAATTGTTTTTTATTCGTCATTGACGAATTATTCATTAGAATCGACATTAGAAATCTAGTAGTAGTATTTTTTTTTTTTTTTTTATTATTTCAATTGAATTTATTTCTATTATTTTAGTTTAGATTATTTAGTATTTCGAATTTTATTTAGAAATTTCTAAATAAAAAAGAAAAAAAGTAATAAATCCAAAAAATAGAAATAATAAGGAAGAGGAGGATTTTTTCAGGGAATGATTGGTCCGTCAGAAAAGGAAAAAGGTGTGAAATTCGATTTCTTTCACTTTCATTTGATTCATTGTTAAGACGAGATATCCTTATCTCCCTCCCACCAAGACAGGAAATTAACAAACGAGAATCTAGTAAGCGGCATCAAGCAGAAAATGATTTTTTCTCCAAGAATTTCGTTCAGGAGACAAGTAGAATCTCTTCATTCCACGATTCGATGAAATATCTTGAATTTTATGTTGAATTGCTAGGTGTATGTACATGTATCAATCAAGTGGATTTTGTTCTGGTGGGATCAATTCAATAAAAGAAAAAAGCAATTCGAGTCGGTCTTGAAACAATTCATTGCATTTTCTCCTAGACGTCCTAGGTAAATCCATTTTATTATTCAACA